ATTGAGACATTGTCGAATAGGCTAAACCCCTTTTAATGTCTTTTTGAGCAAGAGCTAAAGTAGCTCCTAATAATAGTGTGATTATGCCGATCAACGAAATTAAATTCATTATATGGGGTATAACCATGAAAAGAGGAAGAAGGCGAGCTACAAGAAAAATCCCTGCGGCTACCATAGTAGCCGCGTGTATAAGAGCCGAAATAGGAGTGGGTCCCTCCATAGCATCGGGTAACCACACATGAAGGGGAAATTGTGCAGACTTTGCAACCGCACCGGCAAATAATAAAGCAGCACACAAAGTAACAAAGGAAAAATGAACTTCATTATTATAAATCAAGTTATTGAGTATTTCGAATAAATCCCGAAATTCAAAACTACCTGTTATCCAATAAAAACCTAAAATTCCTAATAATAACCCAAAATCGCCTACGCGATTAGTTACAAACGCTTTTTGACAAGCATTTGCCGCAGAAGGCCGTGTAAACCAAAACCCTATTAATAGATAGGAACACATCCCAACCAATTCCCAAAAAAAATAAATTTGTATCAAATTTGAACTAGTAACTAATCCCAACATGGAAGTACTGAAAAAACTCATATAAGCAAAAAATCTCAAGTATCCTTGATCGTAAGCCATATAATTATCACTATAAATAAGAACCGTGATTCCAACAGTAGAAATTAACATTGACATAATAGAAGTAAGTGGATCGATCAGGCAGCCGAATTCTAAAGAAAAATCATTATCAAGTGTCCAAGACCATACATATTGGTGGATAGAACTGCTATTTATTTGCTGAATAGATAGATTAGTTGAAAAAATCATGACTATACTTAACAATAAAATACTTGTAAAAGCCCACATACGACGAAGATTTTTTGTTGCTGTCGGAAAAAGAAGAAGCCCCACTCCTATTAACATAGGAACTGGAAGTGGAACGAAAGGTAAAATCCACCCATATTGATATGTTTGTTGCATAAAAAAATTTAAATTCGTAATTAATTCTTTCCGATTTATCGGATTTTACTTCTTTTGAAAGGAGTCAATAAAAAAAATGAAAATATGCACTAACTTAAATATAAAAATATAGAATTTTTTAATTTTTATTTCTTTTTACTTATTCTTTCTCTTTCTGAATTTCTTATAAATATTTCAAATATTCAAATCAAGAAGTTCCAATAGGTCAAATCGTATGAAAGACAAAGATTAATTATGAGTCTCCTTCTACTTTGAAAATTCAAGTCAAATTTTGACAAGTTACTAAAAATATTCTTCTTTTTTTTTTAGAAAAATTTAATGGGATTTTACCATATCGTTGATAGATAGTCCATTCTTTTCTAATTTTATAAAAAAATTCTCTAGAAAAGCGCAGATTTTTTTGAAAATAGATGTCTTTCACATCCAGCTATACCAATGAGTAATCTCTTAATTTTTATTTAAATGGCAGTTCCAAAAAAACGTACTTCTGCATCAAAAAAGCGTATTCGAAAAAATTTTTGGAAAAGGAAAGGCTATTGGGCGGCGTTAAAAGCATTTTCTTTAGGTAAATCTCTTTCTACCGGGACTTCAAAAAGTTTTTTTGTGCAACAAACAAATAAAATCAAAAAATAAGTTATTAAGAAATAAAGCAGAAAACCTTATAACAATCTAAATCGCCCTGACTCAAAAATTGAACCCTTCCTTTCTTTTCAAAAAGAAAATTCCCTCATTCCATTTCCTAGTGAATTAATCCATAGGAAATGGAATTCTTCTGTTTACGTTGGCCGAATTCAAACAAAGTGTTTTTTGTTAAAAAAACACAAGATACTCTATTTTTTTCTTTCCAGGACAGGAGTCTTTTTTTTCCCAGCAACCTATTTGTACTATAAAAGATTTTCTTTTTTGTACAACTTTCTTACTTTTTTATTTTCTATAAATTCTTATATATAGCCAATATATCTCTCGCCATCAATTCACGCAAAAACACTTAATGAAAATATTCTAGATAAATATGTGTGAATTTTTAATAATCTAAAATATTTTTTTGTTCATTGATAAAACTGATTTTTTGGTTGCACTTTTTAAAATCAAATAAATCAAAACGGTAAATAAAAAAATGTTTTTTTTTGGGGGGGGGCTTAATTCATAGTAAGACTGGCCGGTTTTAGAAGAGCTCAAGCGGAGAAGAGTCTAAAATCCACAATAAAACTAAAACCCTAAGCTAAAATAATGAACCTTCAAGTACATATTTGAACAAATTTTTATTCATCCATTTGAATCTTTCCTAGAAAATATTGCACCCAATTGAATTCTTAAATCTAGACGATTTTTTAATAATAGGTTATTATGGGGTCAAGACAAGCCGCTATGGTGAAATTGGTAGACACGCTGCTCTTAGGAAGCAGTGCTAGAGCATCTCGGTTCGAGTCCGAGTAGCGGCATGGCATATCATCTCCTAAAAAAAATAAATAAAATAGATCCTATAATGAATAATAATGAATTCCATTTCCGATTTCGATTTTATAATTAAGGAACTTTTTTATGATATTTTCAACTTTAGAACATATATTAACTCATATTTCTTTTTCGACTGTTTCAATTCTAATTTCAATTCATTTAATAACCTTTTTTGTCGATGAAATCGTAAAACTATATGATTCATCCGAAAAGGGCATGATAATGATCTTTTTGTGTATAACAGGATTATTAATTTCTCGTTGGATTTATTCAAAACATTTTCCACTAAGTGATTTATATGAATCGTTAATCTTCCTTTCGTGGAGTTTTTCCTTTATTTATATCGTTCCATATTTCAAAAAAAATAAAAACCTTCTAAACACAATAATTAGTCCAAGTGCTCTTTTTTCCCAGGGCTTTGCTACCTCAGGTCTTTTAACTGAAATACACGAATCCACAATATTAGTACCCGCCCTTCAGTCCGAGTGGTTAATAATGCACGTAAGTATGATGATATTAGGATATGTGGCCCTTTTATGTGGATCATTATTATCAGTATCACTTCTAGTCATTACAGTTAGAAAAAAGATAAGATTTTATTCTACGAATAATCGTTTATTAAATTTAAACGAGTCATTTTTACTTGGTAAAGTCGAATACATGAATCAAGCAAAAGGAACAAATGTTTTACAAAAAACTTCTTTTTTTTCTCCAATAAATTATTATAAGTCACAATTGTTGAATCAATTGGATTATTGGAGTTATCGAGTTATTAGTCTAGGATTTCTCTTTTTAACGATAGGAATTCTTTCTGGAGCAGTATGGGCTAACGAAGCGTGGGGATCCTATTGGAGTTGGGACCCAAAAGAAACTTGGGCCTTTATTACTTGGATTATATTTGCAATTTATTTACATACTCAAACAAGTATAAATTTGAAGGGTACAAATTCAGCAATTGTAGCTTTTATTGGATTTCTTATAATTTGGATATGCTATTTTGGAGTAAATCTATTAGGAATAGGATTACATAGTTATGGTTCATTTACATTAACATCTAATTAAATTCAAAAAAAAGGGGTTCTTACCAATAGGAATAGAAAAGCATGCAATGCATATCAGATAAAAAACTTTGTGTGAATTAGTGAAAGCCCCGCGAATCAAAGTCACGGGGCTCTCGCCAGTTCAAATTCATTTTTTTTTAGTTAAGACAAGAGAAGAAAAAGCCTTCTTTTTGTCATTGTACAACGAACCTTTTTGTAAATGATAAGATAGTTTTTTTGTTATCAACAAAAAAACTATCTATAAAAATAATTAGATAGGATAACTTCAACCTTTTCAACTGATAGTGAAAGAATGAAATCTGGGTACATACCAATACCGAGTACGGGTAAAAAAATAGAGATCGAAAGAAATAACTCTCGCGGCCCAGAATCAAAAAAATAAGAATTTTGGCCGTTAAAAATCTTGTATCCGTAGAACATCTGGCGTAACATAGATAATAAATAAATAGGGGTTAATATCATTCCAATTGCCATTACAAAAGTAATTAGGATTTTTGTCATTAAAAGAAATTTTGGACTAGTAACTAATCCAAAAAATACTATTAATTCGGCAACAAAACCACTCATACCTGGTAATGCGAGGGAGGCCATCGAAAAACTACTGAACATCGTGAACATTTTTGGCATTGGGATAGCTATTCCACCCATTTCGTCAAGATAAAGAAGACGTATTCTATCATAAGTTGTTCCGGCCAAGAAAAAAAGTGCAGCACCGATAAATCCATGAGAGATTATTTGTAAAAGGGCTCCGTTGAGCCCCATATCCGTGATAGAACCAATTCCTATAATTATGAAACCCATATGAGATACAGAGGAATAGGCTATTCTTTTTTTTAAATTCCGTTGACCAAGAGATGTTGAAGCTGCATAAATTATTTGCATTGCGCCCACTATTATCAACCAAGGAGAAAATAGAGAATGAGCATGAGGAAATAATTCCATATTGATGCGAATTAATCCATAGGCTCCCATTTTTAATAAGATTCCGGCTAGAAGCATACAAGTACTATAATGCGCTTCTCCGTGGGTATCTGGTAACCATGTATGTAGGGGTATGATTGGTAATTTGACAGCAAAAGCAAGAAAAAACCCAATATAAAATAATATTTCCAAGGCCACAGGATAGGACTGATTAGCCAATATTTCAAAATTTAATGTTGGTGTAGTAGAACTATATAAACCGACGCCCAGAACTCCCATTAAAAGAAAAATAGAACCCCCTGCCGTGTACAAAATAAACTTTGTAGCCGAATACAGACGTTTTTTTCCTCCCCACATGGATACAAGCAGATAAACGGGAATTAATTCTAACTCCCACATGAGAAAAAAAAGTAAAAGATCTCGAGAAGAAAATAATCCTATTTGTCCACTGTACATTGCTAACATTAGGAAATGAAATAATCGAGAATCTCGAGTAACTGGCCAAGCCGCTAAAGTAGCTAAAGTAGTGATGAATCCCGTTAGTAAAATGGGTCCTATAGAGAGTCCATCTATTCCTAATC